CTTAAAAGACTTAATCCCATTGATTGAATTTCATTAGTACTAAGAACTCCCTCTTGTTTAGAATTCAGAAATCCACAGAAAATGAATAATTGGGATAGGGAATATCGGTTCTTTCACATTTCGATTCAAAATCAGAAACATGAATCACATTCTATCCAATATTAGACCTTTAAACAGAACCTTGTTCAAAAAAGCAATCTTTATTCTGATAGAATGGATATGCTCTGGGACGGAAGGATTCGAACCTCCGAATAGCGGGACCAAAACCCGTTGCCTTACCACTTGGCCACGCCCCAATTTCTATTGGACACTAATAAAGAATAATATTGTTCTTGGTTGTTCGTCAATTTCAGTCCAAATATCTATAAAATAGATTAGATTTTTTTTTAGAATTTTTAGACATGTAGGTATAGAATTTACCTGAATTTATTGATCATTACATATAATTCAATTAAGATATTGTATGAAAGTATAATTTCTTCTATTCTCTGTTGAGAATTGGAGGAGTTTTGATTGGGTGGATTCAAAGAAAAAGAAGGATCTTTTTGTCAACCTTACTTTCTTCATTTTTCCTTATATCAATAACTCAATCAAAATGCAATTATCTCCAAGAACAAAATGTCTGTTATGCTTAATATCTTTAGTTTAATCTGTATCTGTCTTAATTCTACTCTTTATTCGAGTAGTCCTTTCTTGGCCAAATTGCCCGAGGCCTATGCTTTTTTGAATCCAATCGTAGATATTATGCCAGTCATACCTCTACTCTTTTTTCTCTTAGCCTTTGTTTGGCAAGCTGCTGTAAGTTTTCGATGAGATCTTTAATACTATCGTAGAAAAGTCATGATTTATTCAAGAAAAAAAAAATTCTAACAATTGATAAGATCAGATAAGTCTTACAGTATCAATCCTCGATTCAAAATTGAAATTCGTGGATAGCTGCGATAAATCCGACTCATCCCATTTTCCCATTCGGACCCCTTTCCAGTGAAAGACCTTATCCTATTGGGGTCCCCCACAATATCTAATTGTGGGTATGAAATAAGTTTTTGTTTGGTAATGTAATGAAGGACTCTTCTTACAAATGAAATGAATTTTCATTTCTAGAAAGCACTTCATTTCTTGGTGTCAAAACACGATATGTGGTATAAAAATAGAGGATCTATTCTCTTTTTTTTTTCAAAAAATGATCTTGGAGCTTGTGTAATGCTTACTCTCAAACTCTTCGTTTACACAGTAGTGATATTCTTTGTTTCTCTCTTCATCTTTGGATTCCTATCTAATGATCCAGGACGTAATCCTGGACGTGAAGAATAAAATAAGAAATCAGTTTTCCTTGCTTGATTTTAAAATTTTCTTAGGATTTTTTCTATTCCACGCGTTTAACTAGAAAAAAAGTTTGCAAAATTGGAAAGATAAATCAAATATCAAGTGATCAACGGAAACGGAAAGAGAGGGATTCGAACCCTCGGTACGAAAAACTCGTACAACGGATTAGCAATCCGCCGCTTTAGTCCACTCAGCCATCTCTCCCAATTGAAAAAGATAATTACTATGTTACATTACATATAATCTAAGGATTAAAAAATGCGTTCTTTCTCTGTCTTTATTATATAACGATGTACGATTTTTATCAGCAATTCTATTTAGATAAAGTAAGGACGCGAAAGATTCAAAAGATACAAACAATAGAAAGAAAACTAAAGAAGACCTCTTTGCTTTGATTTTGTTCGAAAGGGCCTTTTTATTTCCATGGCCTGGCCTGGTCAGTACCTAGCCGGGCCTTTTTTTTTGTTTCAACGAATCCTATTTTTTGTTTCAACGAATCCTAAATAAAATGATTTATCTGATTTGAAAACAAAAATGGTTGAACAACAAAAAAAAAAGAAGAAGGACTTTGTGTCATTTCTTATTATTCTTTCTTCTTTTTTGATTGACTTTACTACCTTAGGGGAATCAAAAAAGAAAACTATGAATTCTTACACACAATGCATTTTTATGTTATAATTTCAATGGTTTGTTTTGGCGAGCCCTATCTATCAAAACTCCTCCAGCAAAAGAAAAGAGAGAACTTAGTTATTTAAATAAGGCCCCTTTCTTTTCGGAATCTCATTTTTTCATGATTCTTTTCTGATCCTATCTTGATTACGTCCAATTCCCCTATTCGACAAAATCGACAAAAGGTCCATTTGTATACAATAATCGCATTGTAGCGGGTATAGTTTAGTGGTAAAAGTGTGATTCGTTCTATTAACCCCCTTAATAGTTAAGGGGTCTTTCGGTTTGATTCATATTCCGATCAAAAACTTTATTTCTTAAAAGGATTTAATCCTTTACCTCTCAATGACAGATTCGAGGAACAATATACATTATCGTGATTTGTATCCAAGGTTACTTAGAAATTGAAAAATTGGGTTATGAAATTGCGAAACATAATCTTTGAATTGGATCATCCAATTGAATGAGTATGAGTAAAGGATCCATGAATGAAGATAGAAAGTAG